GGCTATCGGAATCGAACCGATGACCATCGCATTACAAATGCGATGCTCTAACCTCTGAGCTAAGCGGGCTAAAATAAGAACAATTATTATATGTATAGGAACTCAAGTAAACAAAGGCTTCTAGAGTTGTAAAGAAATATTCCAATAGCTCTTTGTCAATTTTCAATCTATTATTCTTATACTAGAACTTGATGCTAGAAATTGACAGTCTGGACTTCAGTTATACTTCACTTCATATTACTTTTATCATATTACCTTCTCTTTTAATAGTAATCTTTTATCTATCTTATATAGTATAATGGTACTTTAATTGAACTTTCGTTTCAATTTATCAATTTATTTAATTTCAATTTACATAGAATACTACTTATCTTTTTATCTTTGAATTTGTAAAACTTTTTGATTCTAAAAAAAAAACAAAGTAAAGAAGCGATCCTTCGAGTATTCAAAGTTCCCCCGAAAAAAGGGAAGCAAGGGCATATCTAATACGTGGTGTATATACATACATATTGAATTGAGGATATCGAAATGATAGAATTATTTCTGATTGCACAAAAAAAAAATGGAAATAGGGTCCCTCTTTAAAGATATTCAAGAGGAGAGGATAGACAAAAAAAATAGAATAGAATTGCAATAATGAGATATAAAGAAAGGGGATATGGCGAAATTGGTAGACGCTACGGACTTAATTGGATTGAGCCTTGGTATGGAAACTTACTAAGTGAATAACTTTCAAATTCAGAGAAACCCTGGAATTAAAAAAGGGCAATCCTGAGCCAAATCCTATTTTCCAAAAACAAAGAAAGGTTTAGAAACCGGGAATAAAACTAAAACAAGGGGATAGGTGCAGAGACTCAATGGAAGATGTTCTAACATCTAACAAATGGGGTTCGGTTGACCGCCTTTCTTAGGAAAGGCATCCTTCCGTCCCAACTCCCAATCCCGATAGGATAAAAAGGTATATACATACGTATATATAGTGTATATGCTGAAATTGATTGAAATACTATTTCAAATAATTAATGATGACCTGATTCTGTATTTTGATTTTGTTATATTTGATTCTTGTTATATTAAATAACAACTAACAAAAAATTCTATAAAAAATAAGATAATTGTTGTTAATGTATTCCAAGTTGAAAAAAAAAGAATCGAATATTTAGATTAGTTGATCAAATTATTGACCCCCAGGTATGATACATCTTTTCTTTTAAGAAACTATCGGACGAGAATAAAGATAGAGTCCCGTTCTACGTGTTAATATCGACAACAATGAAATTTAGAGTAAGAGGAAAATCCGTCGACTTTAGAAATCGTGAGGGTTCAAGTCCCTCTATCCCCAAAAAAGCCTCTTTGACTCCGATTCCCTTATTATTATTCTTCTGATTCTCTCTTTTCGTTAACGTTTCAAAATTTGTTTTCTTTCTCATACCTTCTACTCTTTCACAAATGGATCTGAACAAAATGCTTTTTTTATCACATATAGTATCTTATGATACACGTACAAATTAACATCTTTGAGAACAGAATACCTTTTTTTAATCATTAAAAATCCATACTATTTACTCGTATCGAAACTTATTTCTAAAGTCTTGGTTGTGAATCTTCACAAACACAAAAAGGCAGAGCCGGAATAAAACTTTGTAATCTTTTTGTTAGTCTTTTTAATTAACATAGACCGAAGTATTCGAGTAAAAATAAGGATGATGCGGTGAGAAGGGTCGGGATAGCTCAGATGGTAGAGCAGAGGACTGAAAATCCTCGTGTCACCAGTTCAAATCTGGTTCCTGGCACATAATTCATTTATAGTGAATATCTATTCTACGGGTTGAAAATATAGGTTGATACAGATATTTATTATCCAGTATGGATCGCTTATTCAGCTAGATGTCTGGAGGTATATGCTTTATTCATATCTGTGGTACAAAATTCATGATGTGTAACTCTTTTTGTTTTGTTCATTCTATTCACCCGAATAATTTGAACTAAGTATCTTCAAAATTGGAGCATCCCAACGGAATTCTTAATTGAATTGTCTTTTTCTTAGTCCATTTCTAAGAAAAAGACAATTCAATTAAGAAAGGAAAGGGAATGTCATCCATTTAGAATATGAAAAAGAAGTAATATGAAGGAGACTCTAATTAATCTCTTACTCTCTGAGCTAAGAGTAGGTATAAATCTTTCGTGAATATATGTCTTTAATGAGCATCTTGTATTTCATAAAAATTTGGGGCAATATAATCCTTACGTAAAGGCCATCCTATCCAACTTTCGGACATTAAGATTCGTTTCAAGCGCGGATGATTCTCATAAGAAATTCCGAACATATCATAGGACTCCCTTTCTTGAAAATCCGCACTTTTCCAAACCCAGAAAACAGAAAGAATTCTAGGAGTCTTTCTTGAAGTAAATACTTTTATGCATACCTCTTTCGGTTGATCTATACTATACTCCACTCTCGTAAGATGATACACACTAGCTAAGAGTCCGCCCGGTGCTA